GGATGAATTCCATTTTCACTTTCAAGAGACATGCTATAAAAATAGACCTGTTTATGAAACTTTTTATCTGAATGGGAATCAAGAAAATTCGCAGTTAGAAATATTGATAGATAAAAAAAATAAAGATCTCTTCTGGTTTGAAAAACCGCTTGGAACTATTCTTTTCGACTATAAACGCTGGAATCGACCATTTAGATATATCAAAAATGATAATATTGAGAATGCTGTAAGAAAAGAAATGTCACAATATTTTTTTTATCCATGTATAAGTGATGGAAAAGAAAGAATATCTTTTACGTCGCTACCCAGTTTATCAACTTTTTTTGAAATGATAGAAAGAAAAATATCCCTATTCACTACACAAAAATTATGCTCGGAAAAATTATCTAATTATTGGTATTACAATAATAAAGAACAAAAGCAAAAGATAAGTAACGAGTTAAGAAAGAGAGTTGAAACTATGGATAAGGAATCTACTGATCTGAATCTGAATGCACTTGTTGAAAAAAAGACTAGATTATATAATGATGAAACAAAAAAAGAATATATACCTAACAAATATGATCCCTTATGGAATGGTCCTAATCGTGGAAGAATTCCATTTTTGTTTTCACCCTCAATCATAAAAGAAAGTCCTATACAAATTTATAGTGATATAGGAATATTTTGGATAAATCCAATACATTTTTTCTTTCTAATTAAAGATTTTCAAGAACTTGAACCAATAATTTTAATTAATAAATTTTTTTTTTCCGGAAAAGGAAAATCAGCATCACATTTCGATTTGAAGGATGAGTCTTTATTTTCCGATCACAAAGAAGAAAAAATACATTTCAAAATGTATTCAGCAGATCGACTAAGAATTTTAAATTTTTTTTTCGATGAAGTTCTAGAAGATTGTAAGACTAAAACAATTAGAAAGAATTCTACTGGAGTCAAAGAAATAAGTAAAAAAATTCCTCAATGGTCATACAAATTAATCGATGATTTGGAACAACAAGAGGGAGAAAATGACGAAAACATATCTGAGGATCATGAAATTCGTTCACGAAAATCTAAACGTGTAGTGATTTTTACTGATAATCAACAAAATACTGATACTTATAATAACCAAAATACAACTAATCCCGACCAAGCTGACGAAGTAGCTTTGATACGTTATTCGCAACAATCGGACTTTCGTCGAGATATCATAAAAGGTTCTATACGAGCGCAACGACGAAAAACAATTATTTGGGAACTGTTTCAAACAAATGTGCACTCCCCCATTTTTTTGGACAGACTCGAAAAATTTCTTTTTTTTTCTTTTGATATTTCTGAAATAATGAAAATACTGTTTATACATCAAATGTGTAAAAAAAAAGAATTAACAATTTCGAATTCTACTAAAGAAAAAACAAAAGAAAGTGAGAAAAAAAAAGAAGACAAACGAAAAGAAGAAAAAAGAGAAGAAAAAGACCGAATAGAAATAGCGGAAGCCTGGGATAGCATTTTATTTGCTCAAGTAATAAGGGGTTGTGTTTTAGTAACTCAATCAATTCTTAGAAAATATATTCTATTACCTTCATTAATAATAGCTAAAAATAGCATCCGTATGTTATTATTTCAATTTCCCGAATGGTCGGAGGATTTTCAAGATTGGAATAGAGAAATGCATGTTAAATGTACTTATAATGGAGTGCAATTATCAGAAACAGAATTTCCGAAAAACTGGTTAACAGACGGTATTCAAATTAAAATCCTATTTCCTTTTCGTCTAAAACCGTGGCATAGATCTAATCGAAAATCCCCCGCTAAAGAACCAATGAAAAAGAAAAAGCAAAAAAAGGATTTCTGCTTTTTAACAGTTTGGGGAATGGAAAGTGAACTGCCTTTTGGGTCCCCAAAAGGAGGACTTTCACTTTTCGAACCCCTCGTTACAAAATTCGAAAAAAAACTTAGACAGTTGAAAAAAAAAAGTTTTCTAGTTCTAAAAATTTTAGAGGAAAGAAGAAAACTCGTTCTAAATTTATCAAAAGAAAAAAAAAATTGGATCATCAAAAGGATTCTATTTATAAAAGAAATAATAAACAAACTTTCAAAAAAAAATCCAATTATATTATTTGGATTTAGAGAAGTAGATGAATTGTCTGAAACTCAAAAAGAAAAAGATTTGGTAATAAATAATTGGGAAATTCATACATTTTCTACCAAAATTCGATCTAGGAATTGTACAAATTATTCATTGATCGAAAAAAAAATGAAAGATCTGACTGTTAGAACAAGCAAAATTCAAAACCAAATAGAAAAAATTACAAAAGACAATAAAAAAAGATTTCTAATATTAGAGAGAAATACTACTGCTAACAAAATAAGTTATAATAGTAAAAAATTACAATTAAAATTATCAAAAAATATTTCGCAGATATTAAAAAGAAGAAATACTCGATTGGTTCGTAAATCGAAGTTTTTTATAAAAATTTGGATGGAAAGGATATACATAGACATCGTTCTAGGTATCATGAATAGTCCGAGGATCAATGCCCAGCTTTTGCTTAAATCAAGAAGAAAAATCTTTAATAAAAATAATAATGAAGGAAATCACAAAAGAATTGAGAAAACAAATCAAAATACAATTAAGTTTATTTCACTTAAAAAAAAATCATTAAATAATAGTAATATTAGTCTTCTTACTAAGAATTCCCAACTTTTTTGTAACCTATCCTCTTTGTCGCAAGCATATGTATTTTACAAATTATCACAAACACAAATTTTTAACTTTTATAAGTTAAGATCTGCTGTTCAATATCAAAGGGGATTTCTTTTTATTAAAAAAGAAATCCAAAATTTTTTTTTGACCCAAGGTTTATTTCATTCCGAATTAAAAGATAAAAATTGTCCAAATTCTGTACCAAATCAATGGAAAAACTGGTTGTTAAAGAGTCATTATCAATATAAATATGATTTAGGGAAGATAAAATGGTCTAAATTAATGCCACAAAAGTGGCGAAATCAAATCAATCAACGCCATATGATTCAAAATCAAAATTTAAACAAATGGAATTTCTATGAAAAAGAACAATTAATTGAAAAAAAAAACGATTTTGAACCAGACTCATTATCAAATTACAAAGATAATTTCAAAAAATATTATGAATATAATGTTTTATCATCGAAATCCATTACTTATGACAATAAGAAGGATTCATATAGTTCTAGGTCATCATTACAAAAATTACCATTCAAAATAAATAAAAAGCTTTTTTATAATAACCAGACAAGTAAAAGCAAAATAGTCAATATCCCTCTAAATAATTATATACTCGAAAATGATATTCACAATAGCGAAAAAAGATCAGATAGAAAATATTTTGATTGGAGAATTCTCCATTTTTGTCTTATAAGGAAGGTCGATATTGAATCCTGGATCCATACCGGAAGTAACGACAATAAAAATGCCAATACTGAGACTAATAAATATCAAATAATTGATAAAGTTGATGAGAAAAATATTTTTTTTCTTACAATTATTCAAAATAAAGAAGTCAATTCATCCAATACAAAAAAAAACCTTTTTGATTGGATGAGAATGAATGAAGAAATACTAAATCGTCCTATTTGCAATTTTGAACTTTGGTTCTTTCAAAAATTGTTGATACTTTTCAACACATATAATAGAAAGCCCTGGGTAATACCAACAAAATCACTTCTTTTAAATTTTCATTTAGATGAAAATATTTGTCAAAATAACAAAATTAATGAAAAGAAAAATAGCAATCTTTTTATATCATCAAAAAAAAAAAAATCTATTGAATTAGAGAATCAAAACCCGACAAAAAAAGAATATGAGGGCCAAGTCAATCTTGGATCAGTTCGCGAAAATCAAGAAAAAGATGTTGCAGAAGATTATGTAGGATCCGAAATGAAAAAACGTAGAAAGAAAAAAAAATACAAAAGTAATACGGAAGCGGAGCTTGATTTCTTTCTAAAGAGATATTTGCGTTTTCAATTAAGATGGGATGATTCTTTCAATCAAAAAATAATCAATAATATCAAAATATATTGTCTTCTTCTTAGACTAACAAATCCACGAGAAATTATTCTCTCCTCTATTCAAAGAGGGGAAATGAGTCTGGGTATTCTGATGATTCATAAGAATTTAACTCTTACAGAATTGATGAAAAAGGGAATATTGATTATCGAACCTGTACGTTTGTCCGTAAAAAATAATGGACAATTTCTTTTGTATAACACCGCAGTGATTTTATTGATTCATAAGAGCAAACAAGAAATTTTCAAAAGATACAGAGAAAAAAGCTATGTCAATAAAAAATATTTGATCGAATCTAGTGAAAACCATCCAACAACTCAAACTGACAATGGGAAAAAAAAGGATTATGATTTACTTCTTCCTGAAAATATTTTATCCCCAAAAAGTCGTAGAGCATTGAGAATCCGAATTTCTTTTAATTCGAAAAAAAAAAATGATATTCACAAAAATAAAGAAATTTTGTATAATAGTACGATAAAAAAGGGTAATTACATCCTGAGTAAAAGCAAACATTTTAATAAATTTAATAGAAAAAACAAAAAACTAATTAAATTAAAACTTTTTCTTTGGGCCAATTATCGATTGGAAGATTTAGCGTGTATGAATCGTTATTGGTTTGATACCAATAATGGCAGTCGGTTCAATATGGTAAGGATATATATCTATCCCCCGTTAAAACTTCAGTGAGGACCTTTTTTCCATTCCCGGAACATGTCTTCTTTAGTTTACTATATGAAAAATATATGAAAACAAGAAAGTAGAAAATGCATTGTTTTCCATTTTATGCTGATACATGTAAATCCATCAGATATAAATTCGAGCAACAAAAGAATTAATGGTATTTTTTTTTACTTGAAATTTGAAATTGTAATTTTATAATTGTAGAAATAATTTTCATTTTTTTTTTTTGTTTTGTTTTGTATTGTAAACGAAGAAATCATCTTTTTATATTTTCTATATCTATATAGGCAAGTCCAAAAATTTGATTGATTAATGGTCAATTTAATTTCACAAAGTTAGGAATTCCTAACTTTGTGAAAATTTTTATATATAATATATATTGAATTACACTAATTAATAATACTAACCTACCATTATAATTACTAATCCATAAAAATATTAAAAGCGGAGGAGTTGTATTTTATGGTCAAAAATTTTTTCATTTCAGTTATTTCACAAGAAAAAAAAGAAGAAAAGAGGGGATCGGTTGAATTTCAAATAGTGAATTTCACTAATAAAATAAAAAGACTTACTTCACATTTGGAATTACATAGAAAAGACTATTTATCTCAGCGGGGTTTACGGAAAATTCTAGGAAAACGACAACGACTTCTGTCTTATTTGTTCAAAAAAAATAGAGTAGGTTATAAAGAATTAATTAGCAAATTGGATATTCGGGAGTCAAAAATCCCTTAAATTGAAGAATTTTTTATTTTTTAGTAGTTGATTTATTACATCTTGAATTTTGATAAACTTCTTTTCATTTTCAATAATTCGCGAAACAATGAATCGAGGAACCCCTTATGAATGTACCAGACACGAGAGAAGGCCTTATGATAGTCAATATGGGCCCCCACCACCCATCAATGCATGGTGTTCTTCGACTAATTGTTACTCTAGATGGTGAAGATGTTGTTGACTGTGAACCCATATTAGGTTATTTACACAGAGGAATGGAAAAAATTGCGGAAAACCGAACAATTATACAATATTTACCTTATGTGACACGTTGGGATTATTTAGCAACTATGTTCACAGAAGCAATAACAGTAAACGGACCAGAACAGTTGGGAAATATTCAAGTACCTAAAAGAGCCAGCTATATCAGAGTAATTATGTTAGAGTTGAGTCGTATAGCTTCTCATCTGTTATGGCTTGGTCCCTTTATGGCAGATATTGGTGCCCAGACTCCCTTTTTCTATATTTTTAGAGAAAGAGAGTTAGTATATGATTTATTCGAAGCTGCCACTGGTATGAGAATGATGCATAATTATTTTCGTATCGGAGGAGTAGCGGTTGATCTACCTTATGGTTGGATAGATAAATGTTTGGATTTCTGCGATTATTTTTTAACAGGAATTGATGAATATCAAAAACTTATTACGAAAAATCCCATTTTTTTAGAACGAGTTGAAGGGGTAGGTATTGTTGGTACAGAGGAAGCAATAAATTGGGGTTTATCAGGACCAATGCTACGAGCTTCTGGAGTACAATGGGATCTTCGTAAGGTTGATCGTTATGAGTGTTACGATGAATTTGATTGGGAAGTTCAGTGGCAAAAAGAAGGAGATTCATTAGCTCGTTATTTAGTCCGAATTGGCGAAATGACGGAATCAATAAAAATTATTCAACAGGCTATGGAAGGAATTCCTGGGGGACCCTATGAAAATCTAGAAACCCGATTATTTGATAGACAAAGGGATCCAGAATGGAATGATTTTGAATACCGATTCATTAGTAAAAAAGCTTCTCCTACTTTTGAATTACCAAAACAAGAACTTTATGTAAGAGTCGAAGCCCCAAAGGGTGAATTGGGAATTTTTCTGATAGGGGATCGTAGCGGTTTTCCTTGGAGGTGGAAAATTCGATCGCCGGGTTTTATCAATTTACAAATTCTTCCTCAATTAGTTAAAAGAATGAAATTGGCCGATATTATGACAATCCTAGGGAGTATAGATATCATTATGGGGGAAGTTGATCGTTGAAATGATAATGAATATAACAGACATAATTGATATAATAGAAATAAATTCTTTTTCTAGATTGAGATTGGAATCTTTAAACGAGATCTATGGAATTCTATGGATCCTTTTCCCTATTTTTATTCTGATATTGGGAATCCTGATAGGTGTATTAGTAATTGTGTGGTTAGAAAGAGAAATATCTGCAGGGGTGCAACAACGTATTGGACCTGAGTATGCCGGTCCTTTTGGAGTTCTTCAAGCGCTAGCGGACGGTACAAAATTACTTTTCAAAGAGAATCTTTTTCCGTCTCGAGGAGATACTCGTTTATTCAGTCTTGGACCAGCCATAGCAGTCATATCAACTCTATTAAGCTATTCCGTAATTCCTTTTAGCTATCACCTTGTTTTAGCTGATCTAACTATTGGTGTTTTTTTATGGATTGCCATTTCAAGTATTGCCCCTATTGGCCTTCTTATGTCAGGGTATGGATCAAACAATAAATATTCCTTTTTAGGTGGTCTACGAGCTGCTGCTCAATCAATTAGTTATGAAATACCATTAACTCTCTGTGTATTATCCATATCTCTACGTGCGATTCGTTGAAACAGAAAGTTTTCCCTATTCTTTCTTTTTTTGTAACAAAAAAAGAAAGTGAAATGAATTGAATAGATATTTTCTATTTTTTATTAATCATTTTCCGTGATGAACTGAATTGGATAGTTATATGAGTGAAAGAAAACAGCTTCAAAATTGGCAGTAAACAAATTGAGACTCGTTTCCTGTGTACAAGAGTAAAGCAGAAATCAAAAGATAACATAGTTTGTCCCAAGATTGGTTGATTATTTATCCTAGCTTGAAGCGGGCTCAAAAGATAAACCTGAGGCAGTTTTTACTATTTTTTATCATTTATATTTCATCTATTTCCATAATGTTACGAGTGATTGAGGAAAAATGGGCGGACGGGTAGAAACACAAAGATACACAAAGGATTCGTAATAGAGATTATTGAAATTATCCAAAAGAAAAGGATATTTCTCCTAATATGAAAAAAAGAAAAGAATATAAATTGAGGCTTTAATTTGGTAGAAATGATCAGGTAGTACTTCTCATGATTCCGATCCAGAGCTTTTCCCTACTTACCAATAAAAAAAATGACTATCAGGAACGAAAGAATCTTTTACTTTATTTATTCGAATTTAGGTTAAGCCCCCTTTTTCCGAACGAAGAAGAGGAACGAAAAAAAAAAAAAAAATCGAAATTTGTGTCATATTGCTAAACTAGTAGAATGTCTAATTCATTTTCGTGATTAAAAAGGATAAGTTGAAATATCAATTGATATTTTTACCAAAGAATAGTTGGACTTTTTATAAATAGTATTTTATTGAAAAATTTCAGCTATTACTCAAGAAAGAAAAATGAAAATTCTTAAAGGATAAGATAAATTCAGAAGTTTGTTTAGTATTATAATTCTAACAGACAGAATTTCATTGGTCGAATTTGAAATTGTCCGATAAATTTGGATCCTATTTATCCTACAAATATAGCAATATAGCAAGATAAATAATACCATCGGACCTTTAGATTTTTTATCACCTTAGAGGAGCTGTATGAGGTGAAAATCTCATGTACGGTTCTGTACTAGCGTGAGAACAGTGATGTTATCGCCGACTAGGATTATCTAACAGTTCAAGTACAGTTGATATAGTTGAAGCACAATCAAAATATGGTTTTTGGGGGTGGAATTTTTGGCGTCAACCTATAGGGTTTATCATTTTTTTAATTTCTTCCTTAGCGGAATGTGAGAGATTGCCCTTTGATTTACCAGAAGCAGAAGAAGAATTAGTAGCAGGTTATCAAACCGAATATTCGGGTATTAAATTTGGTTTATTTTATGTTGCTTCCTATCTAAACTTATTAGTTTCGTCATTATTTGTAACAGTTCTTTACTTGGGTGGTTGGAATATCTCTATTCCATTCCTTCCTGAATTTTTTGAGCTAACTAAAGTAAATGGAGTCTGTGGAACAATAATGGGGATCTTTATTACATTAGTTAAAAGTTATTTGTTCTTGTTCATTTCTATCACAATCAGATGGACTTTACCGAGACTAAGAATGGATCAACTATTAAATCTTGGATGGAAATTTCTTTTACCTATATCTCTTGGTAATTTAGTATTAACAACTTCTTTCCAATTACTTTCACTCTAAAACAATCTTTTTTTTTTCTAGTTACTACTTGTCTCAAAAAGAGAAAGAAATAAACATAAAATTATCCATAGATTTTCCCCCTATGTTCCCTATGGTAACTGGTTTTATAAATTATGGTCAACAAAGCGTACGAGCTACAAGGTATATTGGTCAAAGTTTCATTATTACTTTATCCCACGCAAATCGTTTACCTATAACGATTCAATATCCTTATGAAAAATTAATCACATCAGAACGTTTTCGTGGTCGAATCCATTTTGAATTTGATAAATGCATTGCTTGTGAGGTATGTGTTCGTGTATGTCCTATAGATCTCCCTGTTGTTGATTGGAAATTGGAAACTGAGATTCGAAAAAAATGCTTACTTAATTACAGTATTGATTTTGGAATCTGTATATTTTGTGGGAATTGCATTGAGTATTGCCCAACAAATTGTTTATCAATGACTGAAGAATACGAGCTTTCTACTTATGATCGTCACGAATTGAATTATAATCAAATTGCCTTAGGTCGTTTACCGATGTCAGTAATTGATGATCCCACTATAAAAAATTTTTGAATTCGCCTAAAAAAAAAAAAAAAGACTTTACAATTATTAAATGAAGATTGAGTTTTAATTTAACGGAATAAAATAGAAAACCGGGTTTCTTTTATTTTGCGTAGTCAATTTATTTACAAATTCCAAACATTTCTATTTTCTTAATTTAATTAGTAAAAATCACCTCATGTTTTCATTTAGATGGAAAATCCATTCTATTCTAAAAATAGATTTTATTAATATATCTGTAATTCGCTCCATAATTATTTCGAAATTGGAAATATCGAATTCTATTTTTTAAAGAAAGAATGAGATTAGTTTAATAACTATATCTACAGTAATTTATACTATACTATACCTGGTAGGATTTAATTCAATTAGGAACCTATTCTAAAATAGAAAAATAATAATAAAAGAGTTTTTCCTGGTCGGATCAAGAAGTTCATGAGAAAACAATTCGATTTATTTATCTCTAATTTTACATACAATGGATTTGCCGGGACCAATACATGATTTTCTTTCCGTTTTTCTCGGGTTAGGTCTTATATTAGGAGGGCTGGGGGTGGTATTCCTTACTAACCCAATTTATTCGGCCTTTTCATTAGGATTCGTTCTTGTTTGTATATCCTTATTCTATATTTTATCAAACGCCCATTTTGTAGCTGCTACACAACTCCTTATTTATGTGGGAGCTATAAATGTTTTAATTTTATTTGCTGTGATGTTCCTGAATGATTCAGAATATTACAATGATTTTCATCTGTGGACTGTTAGAGATGGGATTACCTCCTTAGTTTGTACAAGTATTTTTGTTTCACTAATTACTATTATTCCAGATACATCATGGTACGGGATTATTTGGACTACAAGAAAAAATCAAATTATAGAGCAAGATTTGATAAGTAATGGTCAACAACTTGGAATTAATTTATCAACTGATTTTTTTCTTCCATTTGAATTTGTTTCAATAATTCTTTTACTTGCTTTGATAGGCGCCATTGCGATGGCTCGTCGGTAAAAAATCTTATAATTTGAAACCAGAATTAAAATTCACCTTTGTTCTATCTTATCACATCTATTTTACTTCAATTGGATTGACTTCTATTTGAAGATTATTCATCTATAAATTTTATTATTTGATTTATTACAGTATCTTTTACAGTATCTTTTTTTTTTTCAATCTTTGGAATATTCTTATTCTAGTCAATCCAATCTCTTAATGTTGAATTATTGTTCCTATTGAAATAAAGAAGCGAAATTTGTAATAAGGAGTTGGTCGATGATACTCGAACATGTACTTGTTTTGAGTGCCTATTTATTTTCTATCGGTATCTATGGATTGATCACGAGTCGAAATATGGTTAGGGCCCTTATGTGCCTTGAACTTATTTTGAATGCTGTTAATATCAATTTTGTAACATTTTCCGATTTTTTTGATAGTCGACAATTAAAAGGAAATATTTTTTCCATTTTTGTTATAGCTATTGCAGCAGCTGAAGCTGCTATTGGACTGGCTATTGTTTCGTCAATTTATCGTAACAGAAAATCCATCCGTATCAATCAATCTAATTTGTTGAATAAGTAATCTTAAAAATGGAATATTCATTAACTCAAATTGTCATACATGATATGTAAGATATCAAACATGTTTGTGAAAACGTAAGAAATTAAAGTATCTTAGTTCTTTCATGAATTGATTTGGAATCGGAATTTTGAAAAGAAAATTTCTGGTAAATCATTGATTCATCTGGTATCTAAATATATGATTAAGTTATAAATTGACTAGATTGAAAATTTATGACGTTCAAAAAAATTTATAGATCCAATGTCACATTCAGTAAAGATTTATGATACATGTATAGGGTGTACTCAATGTGTTCGAGCTTGTCCTACAGATGTATTAGAAATGATACCGTGGGACGGATGTAAAGCGAAACAAATTGCTTCTGCTCCACGAACGGAGGATTGTGTTGGTTGTAAGAGATGTGAATCCGCTTGTCCGACGGATTTCTTGAGTATTCGAGTTTATTTATGGCATGAAACAACTCGAAGTATGGGTCTAGCTTATTGATCTTTTCTATAAAAATCCACTTGAATAGATTTGATTTGTTGTTTACCGACAAAACCCGTGCCCTATGAATTAACAATTTAATTCATAGGGCACGGGTTTTTGTGGTCCAAGCGTATCTTGTATTTACCACGAATTCTTTTCCTTGGTTAACATTATTTGTAGTTTTACCGATATCCGCGGGTTTTTTAATTTTCTTATTACCTCATAGAGGTAATAAGGTAATTCGCTGGTATACTTTAAGTATTTGTATTTTAGAGCTCCTTTTAATGACTTATATATTTTCGTATTATTTCAAATTGGATGATCCATTAATACAATTAACAGAGAGTTCTAAATGGATCAATTTTTTGAATTTGTACTGGAGATTGGGAATAGATGGGATCTCTTTAGGACCTATTTTTTTGACCGGATTTATCACTACTTTAGCTACTTTAGCGGCTCGGCCAGTTACCCGGGATTCTCGCTTATTCTATTTTCTGATGTTAGCAATGTATAGTGGTCAAATAGGATTATTTTCTTCTCAAGATCTTTTACTTTTTTTCATCATGTGGGAATTAGAATTAATTCCCGTTTATCTACTTTTATCCATGTGGGGGGGAAAGAAACGTCTATATTCAGCTACAAAATTTATTTTGTATACTGCAGGAAGCTCTGTTTTTTTATTAATGGGAGCCTTGGGTATTGCTTTATATGGTTCCAATGAACCAACATTCAATTTTGAAACATCAGCCAATCAACCATATCCTGCGGTCCTAGAAATTTTATTCTATATTGGATTTCTTATTGCTTTTGCTGTCAAATCGCCGATTATACCCTTACATACATGGTTACCGGACACCCACGGAGAAGCCCATTACAGTACTTGTATGCTTTTAGCCGGAATCTTATTAAAAATGGGAGCGTATGGATTAGTTCGAATCAATATGGAATTGTTACCCCACGCCCATTCTCTATTTTCCCCTTGGTTAATAATAGTAGGTGCAATGCAAATAATCTATGCAGCTTCAACATCTTCTGGTCAGCGAAATTTAAAAAAAAGAATAGCCTATTCTTCTGTATCTCATATGGGTTTCATAATTATAGGAATTTACTCTATAAGTGATATGGGACTCAACGGGGCCATTTTACAAATAATATCACATGGATTTATTGGCGCTGCACTTTTTTTCTTGGCCGGAACAAGTTATGATAGAATACGTCTTGTTTATCTTGACAAAATGGGTGGAATGGCTACTCCAATGCCAAAAATATTCACACTATTCAATATCTTATCACTAGCTTCCCTTGCATTACCGGGCATGAGTGGTTTTTTTTCGGAATTGATAGTCTTTTTTGGGATACTTACCACAGAAAAATATCTTTTAATGTCAAAAATAATAATTTCTTTTGTAATGGCAGTTGGAATGCTATTAACTCCTCTTTATTTATTATCAATGTTACGTCAGATGTTCTATGGATACAAGTTTTTTAATGCCCTAAACTCTTATTGTTTTGATTCTGGGCCGCGGGAATTATTTGTTTCCATTTCGATCCTTCTGCCTGTAATAAGTATTGGTATTTACCCGGATTTTATTTTCTCACTATCAGTTGAGAAAGTCGAAGCTATCATGTCGACCTATTTTTCTAGGTAATTTCAAAATAAAAAGATCGTTTCAAAATAAAATGTAAACGCAATTGCATGATTTTCAAAATAGAAAATCGTTATAGAATGCAAAAACACTTTTTTCTTCTGTTACTTTTCTATTTGTAAAATAGAAAAGTAACAGAAGAAAAAAATGAATTGTAACTATATATCTTTATATCTTTGGCATTTGTGAGAACCTTTTGAATCGCTCTATTACTTGATTCAAAAGGTTCTCAAATATTTACTGTATTTACTGGAAGCTTCTTCTTCTATATATGCTAGCCTACGGATGTTAAGACACCTTCCCTTCTTCTCAATTCGATGGTAATGGAAATGAACCATAACTATGTAGTCCTATTCCTAATAAATTAATCCCAAAATAGCATATCCAAATTATAATAAAACCAATAGAAGCGACAATTGCGGAATTAAAGGATTCCAAATTTTTTCGAATATGGAAATAACTCGCAAATATGATCCAAGTAATAAATGCCCAAGTTTCCTTTGGGTCCCAATTCCAATATGATCCCCATGCTTCATTGGCCCAGACTGCTCCTGAAAGAATTCCTATGGTTAAAAAGATAAATCCTATACTAATCATACGATAACCCCAATGATCTAATTGTTGAATCAATTGAAACTTATAATAATTCCGAGAAGGAACAAAGGAATTATTTTTACTAAAATTGGATTTTTTATTGGATTTTTGCATCGCGTATTGGATCTGATCAAAGGGAAATAAATTAATTAATAAACTATTCCTTTTATTAAAAAATCTTATGACTTTTCGAAATCTAATGACTAAAAGTGCTACTGCTAATAATGATCCACATAAAAGAGCTGCATAGCTCAATATCATCATACTTACGTGCATCATTAACCATTGGGATTGAAGAGCAGGTATTAAGATTTCGGATTGATGCATGTTAGTTAAAAGGCCTGAAGTAGTAAAGCCTTGGGTAAAAAAAGTACTGGGGGCGAGTATTGAGCTTAAAGAATTTTTATGTTTTTTAAAATACGGAATTATATGAATAATAGAAAAACACCATGAAAGAAAAATCAAAGATTCATATAAATCACTTACTGGTAAATGACCTGAATAAATCCAACGAGTAACTAATACGCCTGTTATACAGAAAAAAGTAGTTATCATGCCCTTGTCGGATGAATCGGATAGTCCTACAAATTCATCGACTAAGAAACTTATCAAATGAATTATAACTACAATCGAAACGACCGAAAAAGATATATGAGTTAATATATGTTCGAAAGTCGAAAATATCATAATAATTTTTCAATTTTAAATAAAAGAAAAAGAGGGAAGTTCCCTCAATTTTTTGAATTTCAATCAGAAATTCAATTCATTATAGAACTTATTCTATGCTTTTGAAAATGAAAACATATTATGCCGCCACTCGGACTCGAACCGAGATGCTCTAGCACTGCTTCCTAAGAGCAGCGTGTCTACCGATTTCACCATAGCGGCTTCCTCAAAATCATATTAACCAATTTTTATTTAATCGTCGAGTTTGAAAGAACCAACACAATGCACTAGTGTTTTAAGAAACACTGCAGTTAATGAATAATAAATTCAAATTTCTTTAACTAAATTCAATTATTAATTAAATTAAAATAAAGATAAAATAAAGATTTTGACCGTACCACTAAGGATATTTATCCTTATGTTAAGGATCTTTATTTCAATTTAGTTTGTCAATTTTCGTTGACTTAATGATCGTGTTTTTTTTTTTTGGATTACAATTTCAGTATGACATTTAATATTTTTAAAAATGTATTTCCGGAAATGTTATCGTAATTATATTCTTAGATTTTCATTTTTTTTTTTAATAACTATTTTTGTCACTAATATGATCATCATAGCATTTGAACGATTCTAACTTTTGGATTTGAATATGTGAAGTATTTTGAAAATATTTTTCACTAAAAATTAAGAATAGAAAATTCGAGAATTGTATGTAAATTTTCGATATCTTTATTATTTTTTATATTATAAATATTATTAGTATTTGTTTTTGACTGACTTCTTAAAAAATAGAAAATAGTTGATGAATCAGAAACAAGAAAGAATAAAAAATAAGATTTTTTATGGAACATACATATCAATATTCATGGATCATACCTTTTATTACGCTGCCCGTTCCTTTCTTAATAGGAGCTGGGCTTTTGCTTTTTCCGGAGGCAACAAAAAAACCTCGTCGTATATGGGCTTTTCCGAATGTTTTAGTCTTAAGTATAGTTATGCTTTTTTCAGCCGATCTTTCTCTTCAACAAATAAATAGCAGTTCTATCTATCAATATGTATGGTCTTGGACTATCAATAATGATTTTTCTTTAGAGTTTGGATTTTTTATTGACTCACTTACTTCTATTTTGTCAATATTAATTAGTACGGTTGGAATTCTGGTTCTTATTTATAGTGACAATTATATGTTTCATGATCAAGGCTATTTGAGATTTTTTGCTTATATGAGTTTTTTCAATACTTCAATGTTGGGGTTGGTTACTAGCTCGAATTTGATACAAATTTATATTTTTTGGGAATTGGTTGGAATGTGTTCTTATCTATTAATAGGTTTTTGGTTTACACGACCTATTGCATCAAATGCTTGTCAAAAAGCATTTGTAACTAATCGTGTAGGGGATTTTGGTTTATTATTAGGAATTTTAGGTCTTTATTGGATAACGGGCAGTTTCGAATTTCGGGATTTGTTCGAAATATTCAAATTCAATATGATTTATAACAATAACAATCACGTTAATCTTTTATTTGTTATTTTGTGTACCTTTCTATTATTTTCTGGCGCTATTGCTAAATCTGCCCAATTTCCCCTGCATATATGGTTACCGGATGCCATGGAAGGCCCTACTCCTATTTCGGCTCTCATACATGCTGCTACTATGGTAGCCGCTGGAGTTTTTCTTGTAGCTAGACTTCTTCCTCTCTTCGTAATTATACCTTACATAATGAATCTAATAACTTTGATAGGTATAATAACAATACTATTAGGAGCTACTTTAGCTCTTGCTCAAAAAGATATTAAGAGAAGTTTAGCCTATTCTACAATGTCTCAATTAGGTTATATGATGTTAGCTCTAGGTATGGGGTCGTATCGAGCTGCTTTATTTCATTTGATTACTCATGCCTATTCAAAAGCATTGTTATTTTTAGGATCGGGATCTATTATCCATTCAATGGAAGCTATTGTTGGTTATTCTCCCGAGAAGAGCCAAAATATGAGTCTTATGGGGGGTTTAATAAAACATGTTCCAATTACAAGAACGGCTTTTTTAGTAGGAACCCTTTCGCTTTGTGGTATTCCCCCTCTCGCCTGTTTTTGGTCAAAAGATGAGATTCTTAATGATAGTTGGTTGTATTCGCCTATTTTTGCGATACTAGCTTATTTCACAGCAGGATTAACTGCGTTTTATATGTTTCGAGTTTATTTACTTACTTTTGAAGGACATTTCAATGTTTATTTTCACAATTACAGCAGCAAAACAAATAGCTCATTCTATGAAATATCTTTATGGGGAAAAGAAGAAGAAAAAATGTTTCGAAACATTTTTTTAGTCAAAATGAATAATGATGAAATGAGTACTAATGAAATGAATACTAATGAAGGGGCTTCTTTTTTTTCGCGGAAAATATATAAAATTAATGGCAGTGTAATAAATAGTGTACGGCCCTTTACTTTTATTAGTATTAATCATTTTCGCATTAAAAATCTTTTTTCTTACCCCCACGAATCAGATAATACTATGTTATTTCCCATCCTTGTTTTGGTACTATTGACTTTGTTTATTGGAGGTATAGGAATTCCTTTTAATCAATTCAATCAAGAAGGAATCCATTTGGATATATTATCTAAACTATTAACTCCGTCTTTAAACCTTTTGCATCACAATGTAAATAACAATGTAAATAATTCTCTGGATTGGTATGAATTTTTCACAAATGTAACTTTTTCAGTCGTAATAGCTTATTTCGGAATATTTATAGCATGTTCTTTATATAAGCCTCTCTATTCATCTTTACAAGATTTGAACTTCCTTAATTCGCTTGCTAAAAAAGGTCCCACGAGAATTTTTCGGGACAAAATGATAAATATCATCTATGATTGGTGTTATAACCGTGGTTATATAGATGCTTTGTACGCAATATTTTTAACAAAAGGAGTAAGAAGATTAGGGGAAATAGTTGATTTTTTTGATAAACGAGTAATTGAGGGAATTATTAATGGAGTTGGTCTTGCGAATTTCTTTGGAGCCGAAGGGCTTAAATATGTAGGAGGAGGTCGCATTTCTTCTTATCTTTTATTGTAT